TACTGTCTGTTCTTGATTCAACACACTTCCACTGTAGTGTCCGAGTAGATACTGTTACTTTCTCTCGAACCATAGTAATAATATTTTTTTTGATTGAATTATTTATTTCTCTTGTTTCTCTTGAAATTGATTCACTGTTTATTTCTACACACGTCTTTTTTTCGGAGGTCTACAGCCATTATGTGGCATAGGGGTTACATCCCGTACAAAAGTTAATAGGATACCACTTCTACGAATAGCTCGTAATGCGGCGTCTCTTCCGAGACCGGGACCTTTTATCATGACTTCTGCTCGTTGCATACCCTGATCTACTACTGTACGAATAGCATTTGCTGCTGCAGTTTGAGCGGCAAAGGGTGTCCCTCTTCGCGTACCATTGAATCCACAAGTACCGGCCGAGGACCAGGAAACCACCCGACCTCGTACATCTGTAACTGTGACAATGGTATTATTAAAACTTGCTTGAACATGAATAACTCCCTTTGGTATTTTACGTGCACTTTTACGTGCACCAATACGTACATTTCTACGTAAACCAGTTCTCGGTATAGCTTTTGCCATATTGCATCATCTCATAAATATGAGTCAGAAATATATGGATCTATCCATTTCATGTCAAAACAGATTCTTTATTTGTACACTGAGTCCTTTAGTGAGTCTGATTATCCCTTTATCCTTGTCTTTGTTTATGTCTCGGGTTGGAACAAATTACTCTAATGCGCCCCCGTCTACGGATTAGTCGACATTTTTCACAAATTTTACGAACGGAAGCTCTTATTTTCATATTTTTCATTCCTTATCTTAATTCTGAATCTACTTCTTGGTAGAAAATAAGTTTCTTGAAATTTTTAATCTCGAATCGTATTGAATAAAAATCACCTAATCTTTTGAATCCTTGTTTCGGAGTCGATAAATTATACGTCCTCTGCTTGAATCATAACGACTTACTTCAATTTTGACTTTATCCCCGGGTAGTATCCGTATAAAACTACGTCGGATCTTTCCCGAAACATAACCTAGAATCAGATCCTCATTATCTAACCGAACCCGGAACATGCCATTGGGAAGCGATTCAGTAATTAAACCTTCATGAGTCCATTTTTGTTCTTTCATTCCAGGTAAAGCCTCCTTGAGGTATCAACTAATGGAGGAGAAACGATATTAGACAACTCACCCCCCTTTCTTTTTATATTTCTCAAATAGGAAGAGGTTTCGGATTTCATTTGGATATGAAATGGATTACCATATATAACATAAAATTTCTCCGCCGATTCCTTCTAGTCGAGCTTCCCGATCTGTCATTATACCCCGAGAAGTGGAAAGAATTACAATACCCATTCCACCTAAAATTCTAGGAATTCGTTGAGAGTTAGAATAGATTCGTAGACCGGGTCGGCTGATCCGTTTTAAATTTAAAAAATTTCTATAGGGTCTTTTCCTATTCCTGCTATGTCGCAGGGTTAAAACCAAAAAATTTTTGTTTTTTTCTCGATGTTTTCTGACATTTTCGATAAAACCTTCTCGGAAAAGTATTTTAACAATATTTTCGGTAATATTAGTAGATGCTATGCGAACAACTCTTTTTCTATCCATATCAGCATTTCGTATAGAGGTTATTATCTCAGCAATAGTGTCTCTACCCATGATGAATTAAAACTTTTGTCGTCCCAAAATTGGATATAATTAACATGTTTTTCTTTTTTTTTTTTTTATTGGTTTAGGAATATAAATTTTTCAAGGTATATGCGCAAAACACAAGCTACGAATTAATCTAGTTCTTAATCTATTTCCCTTCAAATACCCCAAAAATTCAGATCTCTTTTTTTTTTATTTTATAATACTTCGGGAGCTAATGAAACTATTTTAGTAAAATTTAATTGTCTCAATTCGCGGGGGATTGCCCCAAAAATGCGAGTTCCTTTTGGATTTCCTTCTTGATCAATCACAACTGCAGCATTGTCATCATATCGTATTATCATACCGCTGTCACGTTTAAGTTCTTTACAGGTACGAACAATTACAGCTCTGACTACTTCTGATTTTTCTAGGGGCATATTTGGTACGGCTTCTTTGATCACAGCAACAATAACGTCACCAATATGAGCATATCGGCGATTACTAGCTCCTATGATTCGAATACACATCAATTTTCGAGCCCCGCTGTTATCCGCTACATTTAAATAGGTCTGAGGTTGAATCATATAAATTTTTGAATCTATTCTTCCAATGCAAAGGATGAAGAAAATAAAAGAAATATTGTTTGTCTAAGTCTAAAAAAGAAATAGGCGACTTTGTTTCATCCCCAAGACTCATTTCTCTATGTTCTACATTTTTATCCCGAAATAATAAATTGAGTTCGAATAGGCATTTTGGATGCTGCTATTAAAATAGCCCTTTTAGCTATATTTTCGGTTACTCCACCCATTTCATATAGTATTCGCCCCGGTTTAACAACAGCTACCCAATATTCAGGGGATCCTTTCCCCGAACCCATACGCGT